CTATAAAAGCAGATACCCCCAGTACATCGAAACTCATTGCCCACGGATACAGAAAAACAGTTTCAACATCAAAAACAACAAAAACTAGAGCAAACATATAATAACGGATTCTAAATTGTAACCAAGCATCCCCGATCGGTTCTATACCTGATTCATAACTAGAAAGTTTCTCCGGCCCCTTCCTAATTGGAGATAAAACTCCGGAAATTAGAAATGCCAAAACAGGAATAGCACTTGATATTATTAAAAATGCCCAGAAAATATCATATTCGTAAAGCAGAAACATAGACGAACTCCTATGAATGTGGAAAAAATACCCGCTTAGTCAATTCCAATCGGAGTGGATTGGGCAAGGGATATAGAACTGTTGAGTCAAAACAAAAATTCAGGTTAATCGAATCATTTTTTTTCGTTTGGTTGCTGTGGTAGACATCTCATTTTAAGATTTATTGATTTCTTATTTTCAGTACACTTATTACTTAATATTTCCACGTTTCTATTACTAATAGTTTCTAATATTAATAATATACTAATAGTTTCTAATATTAATAATATAATATTAATATGATTAATAACTAGTAATTTTTTTTTATTTCTGTTTATGTTTTATAAAAAAAAATTTAGAAAAATCTCTTCGTTTTTAAAATTATGACGTATCACAAAATCCAGTAAGACTTTACCATACCCATCTTACTTAGTATTAGATAGATTTCATTTTGGTTGAATTTAATTAGATTTTTGTTTTTATTTTTAAACAAGGCCGTGTCAGAAAAAAAGTAACCAAGATTGAGTGGGGATACAAAAAAAGAAAGTATTATGAACTTTTTGATTGTAGCCAGTGAACGAGGAAAATTCATATAAAAAAATTACAACTATGAAAATTAATGAAGAAAAAAAGTTTATTCTAAATTATAAATTTATTCTAAATTATAAATAAGTATCTATCTAGATATATCGATAGATAGATAGTGATTGGCTCCATTGAAATAAAACTAGGTTTTCCGTTTTATTCTGAACGATCCCCAGGACTTATGGTTTGTTTATGGTATGGTAATTTTTTTTATGAACCAAGCAATTGAAAGTAACCAGTTAGAAATAAAGAATACAATAATTAAGTCAAAAAAATTATCCAATTATTTTGATTTTAATGTGATTTATTAGAATCAATTTCTTAGTTAGGGCTATACGGACTCGAACCGTAGACCTGCTCGGTAAAAGAGTTCGAACTTATTATTATCAAAATGATTCGAACTCTTTCAAAGACCCAACATGCATTTTTTTTTTGCATTGGGCTCTTTCATTAACTGATCGAAAGATCAGTTAGTCTACCATATTTTTTCTTAAAAAAAAGATAAGAAATGGTTCCAAGTACTCTGATTTATTATTTTTGAATTCTAATACAATACAGAAGAACTACCAAAGTGTTTCAAAGAAGGGTTGGGTTCTCTTGACGTAGGTTTGCTTTTGGTCTAGATCAACTTAAGTTAAATATAGTCTCTAACATCCTGATTAAAAAATCAAACATGAAACTTGATACACCTTAAGGTTCATAGGACGAAAAGATCATTTTTGAGTTCCTTATACTCATTCTACCTAGCATTGAGTAGACTGGGTATTCACCCTATCAATATCTCAAATCAATGATGGGTTCTATTCATTCCCTACCTAATGGGGTACTTTAATAGGACCTAATGTCAGGCTATTGTTCTCCTCTTTTTTCCTAAAAAAAAAGTCATGGAGTAAGACATCGATTTCTTAATAAGATCAATCAATTAATTTGATTGCGTGATGGACTCCTCTGAAAAACTTTGGCGCACGTGTAAACGAGGTGCTCTACCTAACTGAGCTATAGCCCTTGTGTTTGTGATACACATTTTATCTTATCATGTAGATAATTTCTTGTCAAGATTAATATTACATGATTGAACATTATATCTCTTTGATCTCGTTGTTTATTGGTATTGCTTAGAAATAATATTGGATTTATAATCCTATCGATGTGATAGGTATCCCCTTTCCTTCTCTTTACGATGATAAATAACCTACTTAACTCAGTGGTTAGAGTATTGCTTTCATACGGCAGGAGTCATTGGTTCAAATCCAATAGTAGGTATAACTTATTAGACACCATGATCATGGTGTCTAATAAGTTTTTGTAACCAGCTTTTTTTTTCTTTTATTGTTTTTCTCGCTTTTCGATCCTATTTTTTTTATACATTCTTTTTTTTTTTTTTACATGTCAGCTAGTTACAAAATCAAATCGTATTGAGAGCCTCGACTCGTGTCCGAGCTCGTCTGAGAGCTAGATTTGCCTCAATTGTTTGTCTCTTACCTTCAGCTTTTTTCAAGTTAGCTTCTGCTATTTCAAGAGTTTGCTGAGCTTCTTGTGGATCAATGTCACTATTCTTCTCTGCATCATTTACTAAAATAGTTATTTCATTAGTGCCTATTCTAGCAAAACCGCCCATCAGAGCCATCGTTAACCATTGGTTATTAAGGCGTATTTTCAAAATACCTATATCAACAGCTGTGGCAATCGGCGCGTGATTTGGTAATACGCCAATTTGTCCACTATTAGTAGATAAAATGATTTCTTTTACTTCTGAATCCCAAACAATTCGATTCGGAGTCAGTACACAAAGATTTAAGGTCATTTCTTCAATTTACTCTCCATTTCTAAGTTCGTAGCCTTCGCAGTAGCTTCATCGATGTTACCCACTAAGTAAAAGGCCTGTTCAGGAAGAGAATCAAATTCTCCGGAAAGGATCAATTTAAACCCTCTAATTGTTTCCGCTAGACCAACATATTTTCCCGGAGAACCTGTAAATACTTCTGCTACGAAAAAGGGTTGTGATAAGAAACGCTCAATTTTTCGTGCTCTTGCTACGGTTAAGCGATCCTCTTCGGATAATTCGTCCAACCCCAGGATAGCTATAATGTCCTGAAGCTCCTTGTAACGTTGTAAAGTTTGCTTGACTTGTTGCGCAGTTTCATAATGTTCCTCGCCAACGATTCGAGGTTGTAGCATAGTTGACGTTGAATCTAAAGGATCTACCGCTGGATAGATACCTTTGGCAGCTAATCCTCTTGATAGTACGGTAGTCGCATCTAAATGTGCAAATGTGGTGGCAGGAGCGGGGTCAGTCAAATCGTCTGCAGGTACATAAACTGCTTGAATAGAGGTTATGGACCCTTTTTTCGTAGAAGTAATTCTTTCTTGTAAAGTACCCATTTCGGTACTAAGGGTGGGTTGATAACCCACAGCAGAAGGCATTCTACCCAATAAAGCGGATACCTCGGATCCTGCTTGTACGAAACGGAAGATATTGTCGATAAATAGAAGTACGTCTTGCTCATTAACATCTCGGAAATATTCTGCCATAGTTAAGGCAGTCAGACCAACTCTCATACGAGCTCCTGGCGGTTCATTCATCTGACCATAGACTAGGGCCACTTTTGATTCCGCAAGATTTTGTTCATTAATGACTCCAGATTCTTTCATTTCCATGTAAAGATCATTTCCTTCACGAGTCCGTTCGCCTACTCCACCAAATACGGATACACCACCATGAGCTTTGGCAATGTTGTTGATCAATTCCATAATTAGTACTGTTTTACCCACGCCAGCCCCCCCGAATAGTCCGATTTTTCCCCCACGACGATAAGGGGCCAAAAGATCTACTACTTTAATTCCTGTTTCAAAAATCGATAATTTTGTATCTAATTGTATAAAAGCAGGCGCGGATTTATGGATAGGAGATGTTGTGCGAGTATCGACAGGACCTAAATTATCAACGGGTTCCCCAAGCACGTTGAAAATTCGTCCTAGAGTCGCTCCGCCGACTGGAACACTTAGAGGATTTCCCATATCAACCACGTCCATTCCTCTCTTTAAACCCTCTGTCGCACTCATAGCTACAGCTCTAACTCGATTATTTCCTAATAATTGCTGTACTTCACAAGTCACATTAATTTCTTGACCAAGAGTATCTCGACCCTTAACCACCAGAGCATTGTAAATATTAGGCATTTTGCCCGGGGGAAAGGCTACATCCAGTACCGGACCAATGATTTGGGCGATACGTCCCAGGTTTTTTTTTTCACGTATCGAAACCTCTGGATCCGAAGTAGTAGGATTTATTCTCATAATAAAAAAATATGTTCAATTTTGTTGCGAAATTTTTCGAATACAGAAAAAATCTTCGATAGCAAATTCATCGGTTAATTCAATAAAAAATGGGAGTAAGCACTCGATTTCGTTGGTACCACCCAAGCGAATGTGGAATAAAATTTTTTACTTATTCAATGAAGGAATAGTCATTTTCAAGCTCAACTAACTGAAACCTAGTTTTCAAATAAAAAATATATCAATAAAAAAAATTTTTTGCGGAAAGTCTTTGATTTATTTATCATAATAGAATAGGAAAGACTTTGTTTTATCTAGCGAATTCGAAACGGAACTCTAGTTATGATTCATTATTTCGATCTCATTAGCCTTTTTTTTTTTTTTCGTATTTTCATTTTAGCATATCCGGTTATGCGTCCCATTTATTCATCCCTTTATCAACCCCCCTTGTTTTTAATTTTCATGGATGAATTCCGCATATTGTCATATCTAGGATTTACATATACAACATATATTACTGTCAAGAGTGATTTTCTTAATATTTTAATATTAAATATTTAGATTTATAAAAAGTCAAAGATTCAAAACTTGAAAAAGAAGTATTAGGTTGCGCTATACATATGAAAGAATATACAATAATGATGTATTTGGCGAATCAAATATCATGGTCTAATAAAGAATCATTCTGATTAGTTGATAATTTTGTGAAAGATTCCTGTGAAAAAGGTTAATTAAATCTATTCCTAATTTATGTCGAGTAGACCTTGTTGTTTTGTTTTATTGCAAGAATTCTAAATTCATGACTTGTAGGGAGGGACTTATGTCACCACAAACAGAGACTAAAGCAAGTGTTGGATTCAAAGCTGGTGTTAAA